TTGCATTAGAAAAAACTAGGGACCTCCCCTTTCGGTGGATTGTCTCAAAGCAAGGGTTAATATTTGTTCTATTCTATTAGTAATAATGGAACAATTCTGTTCGTAGGAACAAAGAGAAGCAGATCTATTCTATACCCGATAAGTATCAATACGCAATGGAGGGTTCACTCCATTTTTTATGGGTGACTGCATCCATACTTGTTCATCATTCGAAGGACCTATTCGTAATAATTTTACTTTATTTATCCTATCTTCACTTAGCCAATTTATGGATAAAATTAAAATTTGATAAAGGCCAATACAATATTAATATTATGAAGACGACGACAATAAACCCGTTGTTACGTTTCCACATTAAAGTAAAATATAGTACTTATTTCTTTTATTTAATCAATGCCTATTGGTGTTCCAAAAGTACCTTTTCGAAGTCCCGGAGAGGAAGATGCATCTTGGGTTGACGTATAGTGCGACTTGTCAGATATATTGGGTCATACGGTAGTTCCCCGTTCTCTCCCCCGACCGAGATATCCTCTGTTTCGCCCAAGAAAAGTGGATTGAATTATCCAAAATTTGGAGCGCGAAATACAATTAGATCCATTTTGGGGAGGATCTGGATTAATATTATCAATTAGAAAAATTTATGGTTGGTTTGGCTGGACCAATAAAATGAAGTATCCAGGCTCCGTTTAGAAAAACCCAAGATTACTATAAACTTATTTTTAAATAGGAGTGATCTCAAACAAAAACAAAGTGTTAATCAATTGAGTAACATGATGAATACATTACTGGTGAAATAATAAAAAAAAAAAAGAAGTGGTATTGTGTTCAGTTGTCCTATATGCACAAATTGAAATTGGGCATACTTTTACCCGGAGTAGAGCATAAACCTAAAAGAATTGAAGAGGCCCATTCAGAAACAAGAAAATGAAATCGCGATTGTAATTGGATCTCGATGAAATAATACATCAATGAGAAGTTAGTTCTATAAGTTTAGTGAATTATTTGTATATTATAAAGAGTCCGCTATGAAAAAAAGAAAGGGACCAGAATCTATACATTGATTCTTTTTTTGCCATTTTTTGAGCCGTATGCATCAAAAGGTGCATGTACGGTTTCTACGGGATACAAATTTTATCCTAATCAACCGACTTTATCGAGAAAGATTACTTTTTTTAGGCCAAGAAGTTGATAGCGAGATCTCGAATCAACTTATTGGTCTTATGGTATATCTCAGTATAGAGGATGATACCAAAGATCTTTATTTGTTTATAAACTCTCCTGGCGGATGGGTAATACCCGGAGTAGCTATTTATGATACCATGCAATTTGTGGGACCAGATTTACATACAATATGCATGGGGTTAGCTGCTTCAATGGGATCCTTTATCCTGGTCGGAGGAGAAATTACCAAACGTTTAGCATTCCCTCACGCTTGGCGCCAATGAGTTTTTTATTTGAGAGAAAAAATAAGAAGACTATGCCTTCGCCATATGAAATAAGAATTTTAAGTAATAATAGCATGGCATTTCGAATTCGATATGAGAAAGTTAAATTCCATTTTCATTTGATTATATATCGAAAGAGTAGTATGAAATAAAAGGTATTCCCGATCTTAATCTTATCTATCGGGAGTCCATTTCAGCGTCACAAACTTTTTTTGTCATGCCGGAAAGCTCTTAACACTATTTATGTTATGTAAAGGGTACAAAAAAATATTATTTTTTCCTCGTTTTATTTGATCGGATCAAAAAAGAAACTTTGGGATTGCTGAATCACGGACGAATAAATATGTAAAGCAACGGAACCATCATAGTATTTTTAAACTCCGCCGAAAGAAAGGGTGGTAATTGGAGCATTTGCCGATTCGGGTCTGGATAGATATAGATCCTATATTTTAATTTTATCTTTCTTCGATGGAAGAATAAATTAGTAAATTCCATTGTAGAGCCGTATGCAATGCGCAAAAATGCCTGTACGGTTGTTCAATTCTATCTTTTTCTTGTTATTCTCTATCCCCTCTCTTCACCTTATTGCGCGATGCGGGCGGGGTATAGGAACCTTTTTTATGTTATATTACCAGGGTAATGATCCATCAACCCGCCAGTTCTTTTTATGAGGCACAAACGGGAGAATTTATCCTGGAAGCGGAGGAACTGCTGAAACTGCGCGAAATCCTCACAAGGGTTTATGTACAAAGAACAGGAAAACCCTTATGGGTTGTATCCGAAGATATGGAACGGGATGTTTTTATGTCAGCAACAGAAGCCCAAGCTCATGGAATTATTGATCTTGTAGCAGCTGAATGAAAATAGCGGGGATTTCTCACAAATCCGCGATTTTATCAAGATTTTATTTATATTCTTTCTTACTCTTACCAGGTTTAATAGATAATAGAATATTCTATTAAATAGAAATAATTCATAATCATCCGGTTAAGATTGATCTAAACCAACTCATTATGTATATGATTCCGCATGCCAACTATTAAACAACTTATTAGAAACACACGACAGCCAATCAGAAATGTCATAAAATCCCCAGCTCTTCGGGGATGTCCTCAGCGCCGAGGGACGTGTATTAGGGTGTATGTGTGACTCGTTCAGATCATGGGCAAAGGAAAGCATTTTTTTTTTTTTCAGTATCAATGATCGGTACCGGCGAAGGTGAATAGGATAGAATGGAATAACTCGATTCACTAGCTAAAAAGAAAAAAGATCTATTATCCTTCTATTGTGTATGAAATTTATGGTTTCCATTGGTGCAAATCCAATCACCTCAATTTAAGATGAAAAGCAATTTCCCATTGGTAGCAAATAGCTATCCATTAAGCGGGGAAATCCTATTTTAAAAGCAGAAAAGTTGCGTTCCTACTCTTGCAAGAACGGACTAACAGGGTCAGCTACCCAGCTAACCTTCAGAATTAAATACCGTTACTATATAGATAGATCTCGTTGTGAAAGACCCATTATTGGAAATTCATAGGTAGAGCCAAGGGATGTGAACTGTACAAGTTACCAAATAAGATTGATTAAATTAAGGAAGGAGCTCCGGTGTATAGAGAGGGCCTTACCGTTTAAGAAGTAACCATAGAAACGATGGAACCACCATTTTTTTATCCATTTCTATTTACTACTTTAATTACTATGGTTTTGTTTTGATACCTAGTACCAGTATCAAAAACATTCTTATTTCGAGGTAAAATGCCTAGAAAAAGAAAAATTGTGGTCGGGAAGGTTATAGTAGCAAAAGCCATTCGAATTTTCATTTTATACATCGGAAGAACACGTTTTGTTATTAATAGACCGGGAAAGGGGAAAAGAATAGCTGAAAGAAAGGAAATCAATTAGTTATTCATCAAAGTTTCATTTATTCAATGACCAGAATTAAACGAGGATATATAGCTCGGAGACGTAGAACAAAAATGCGCTTATTTGCATCAAGCTTTCGGGGAGCTCATTCAAGACTTACTCGAACTATTACTCAACAGAAAATACGAGCTTTGGCTTCGGCTCATCGGGATAGAGATAGAAAAAAAAGAGATTTTCGTCGTTTGTGGATCACTCGGATAAATGCAGCAATTCGTGATAATAAGGTATCCTATAGTTATAGCGGATTAATACATAATCTGTACAAGAGCCAATTGCTTCTTAATCGTAAAATACTTGCACAAATAGCTATCTTAAATAAGAATTGTCTTTATATGATTTCCAATGAGATCATAACATAAAAGAAAAGGATTGGAAAGAATCCACCGAAATAATTTAAACGGAGTTCCCCGGAGAATGAACTCCGGGAAGTAATTAGTATGAAAAAATAGAATAATATGATAAAGTCGTCAAAATAAGGAAACACGTTTCATAAAAAAAGATTACTTTTTCTTCCCCGATTCTTTTTTTTTTTTTTCTTATGGCACGACAACCAAATCTGGATTCCGGGATTTTTGAACAAAGCATCAATCCGCGTTTGAGTTCGGATTGGAATTTAGAATTTTGATTCTGTCGAAGAGTAAGCTAAGCCTATTTATTTCTGGTTCTCAAAATCTTTTTGGTTCTAAAACCAGCAGTTCTAGTGGTCGACTCGGTTTTTCAAATTGTTTCTCATTATTAAGAAAAGGTAACGAAGATAAAATACGAACTTGTTTTATAGCAATAGTAATTAATCGTTGTTATTTCAGGGTCAATCTATTCATTCGTCTAGATAATATTTTTCCTTGTTCACTAATAAATCGACTAATTAAACTCAGGTTTCTATAATCAATTTGACCCCCCGATTGACTCGGGGGCAAACGCCTATGAAAAGGCCGTTTAGATTTAAGAAGAGGTCGCTTGGGTTTATCCATAGTTTGTTTATATTTAAATATATTCTATATAGAATATAGGTTATTTTTCTTGCTCCTTGGAAGGGTGACACACGGACGCTCGGCTCGACCTATTTCTTTATCTCCCCATGAATCGTATGCTTGTAACAAGAGGGGCAGAATTTTTTCAATTCCAATCGACTGGGCGTATTATGTCGATTCTTTTGAGTAATATATCTGGAAATACCCGTTGATTCTTTATTAATAACGTTTCGGGCACAACTGGTACATTCCAAAATAACTGTTACTCGGACATCTTTACTCTTGGCCATGAACCTCCTTTGGTTTTTGATTCACTCAATTCTTCTATTTTTTCGATCCGAAGCAAAGAAGAAGGAAAAAAAATAGAAGTAGCAAACTCGAAACCCAATCCAATTCTGAAGGATTTCGTTGCTAATATAATAGAATAGTAAATAAACTAATAAGTAATACAACGATTTCTAATTACAATACAGTATTTTAGTTAAGTATCTTGTATGATACTGTTGTCCTAGACCTACATTTCCGGGTTTGTTCTCACTATATTATGAATTTAATTCGAGCCCGAACCCGAGAGTTTCGTTGAGATTGAATCCACTTTTCTTCTTTCTTCCCTTATTCGAATTCGAAAACGGGGAGGTAATTGGTCACAGATATTTGATTGTATCTCTAATCTTCTTCAATCCTTCTCACGTCAATAACTAGAATGAAAAAAAGGGGAACGTTAACGCATCCGGGAATAGACGATTGATCTCTATCAATAAACCTGCTAAAGACCCGAACCATAGAGCACTTAGTACCGGCGCCACAGAGAGATATGTTTTTAGATCTCGCATTGAAAATCCTCCTTCTTTCTTTATTGTAAGACATAATGATAATACATATATGATCAAATGCATATGTAATATGTAGTTAAGGTTAAGGACCGCTTGTACTTGTACGTGGAATCCCTAATTCAAATGAAAATGTACAACGATCTGATTCGATATATAAGATTTTTTTTCTTAAATATGTATAGAATATATAAATCGTTTATTATTTTATTATTATAATTATATATATGAATATATATGATATGAGATCGACAAGAAGAAATAGCAAGATAACAAGATAAATTGTATATCTATTAATGAAAGAAATAATGATATGGAAAACAAGATAGGGATTTCTCTACAATGACACTGTAGACCAATTGAAAGGGATGTAGCGCAGCTTGGTAGCGCGTTTGTTTTGGGTACAAAATGTCACGGGTTCAAATCCTGTCATCCCTACCGACTACTTCTCCTCTGAGCAGGATCCATTAAGATCGATAAAATTGGACATACAGAATCTTTCATTTTTTATTCCTTATATATTACTATATAATATCTATTTATATTGGGATTACAAAAAGAATCATATACAATCTGGAAGACGCTCTTAGTTCAGTTCGGTAGAACGCGGGTCTCCAAAACCCGATGTCGTAGGTTCAAATCCTACAGAGCGTGATTCCGTTCTTGTTAGGTCAAATTACATTGAACTAATTTCAGTGTAATTTGACCTCTTTCCTCCTTTCTTTAATCCACAGAGGGTCAGTCAAAAAAAGAGATGTTAATTAAAGATCCAACTGATCACCCCGTCTGTATTGTAAATATGCAGTTACGAACAATCCAGCCAAAGTAATAGGAATTAAACCTAACACGATTCCAAATAGAAAAACTTCAATCATTTCAATTTGTTTGAAAGGGGAAAAGAGAGGTAATATCTATGCCTAAATGGAAATCCGAATTGCTCATGAATCTCAAACCTCAATGGACTAATAATTCGCAATTGACATGGTAAATAATTATAGAATCCCAAAGAAAGATTTCTTTTTATTTTATTAATTGTTCATTTCAAATAAGTCGTATTTTGCTCAGACCAATAAATAGAGTTGAGGTTATAGTTAAAGCCGCTAGTAGAAAACCGAAATAACTAGTTATAGTAAGCATGGGGGAGCTAGATGAAGTATTTTCTTTTTATACATATGTTTATAAGGCACTTACCTAAAGTTTCTTTTCTATTTTTACAAGATACAAGAATAAACAAAAATACCAATTGAAAGTTTTTACCATTATAGACAGCACTAACAAAGATAGATTGACATAGGTAGAAAAAATAAATGGATTCATCATCTGTAACATCCACCCATCCCGCGATTCCGAATCAACAGATTAATTGGGCAACTCGTGAGTAAACAAATAAAAATAATAAAATTATAATTAATAACCGTGTCATGTAACTTCATTCCAAAAAAGAAACTCTCTTTGAATGAATTATTTTGGAATAAACATCATAACTTGAATTTTAACTCATTAGATTCCGTAATAGGTTTAGTCACATAATATAATATCTTGCCTAAAATAAAGGGTATCGCACGAGCAGATCTCTCGAAAAACTCAAATCGTTATTTGGGTCCACCTAGATTCTAAAACTGGCGATTTCTATTATCTTGTCCTTTCTAGGTTCTACATCTACAGTCTTTCTATATTATAAAGCTCTGCCTAGGTCAAGAACGAGCCTTTCCTTTAGATAGAATCTAATTCTAATACAAACAAGCATCACGAATTTTGATTATTATCATTTTTTTCGTCGAACATTATTTATTCTTCTCTTCTTAGCAGGGCTAATCAAGAAAAACCCCTTACGAAAATAAAAGGAGATTTATGGATTTCGCGTCTAATTGAATTTCCTTGCGGAAATCTGATAATCTCCTTCATGAATTATTAGAAACCAACTCTCGCTGGACTCCTGGTTTACCCGATCTTCAGTTTCTAGTCTAACGCCAATAATAGAGCGAGTTCTAGACGATAGGAATTGGGGGAATTTTCTATTGACCGGCACGTCAACAAGCAACAAAAAAGAAAGGAAGAAATTATCTAGTGCTTCATTTCGGCACTGATTGAAATTGCATTGCTGTGTCAGAAGAAGGGTAGCTATACTGATTCGGTATACTCTAAAGACACCCTCGGTACAATATTGACGATCTTACAAAGATTTTATTTCGGCGAATTTCCATTTACCGATCTCATCTTTTACGGAATCGATCCCCCTTTGACTGTACAAGAATATGTGGAGCTCGGCATGTCTGGAAGCACAGGAGAACGTTCTTTTGCTGATATTATTACCAGTATTCGATACTGGGT